AGGAGTTACATCCCGTATGAAACTTAATAGTATACCACTTCTACGAATAGCTCTTAATGCCGCATCTCTTCCGAGACCCGGGCCTTTTATCATAACTTCTGCTCGTTGCATACCTTGATCCACTACTGTCCGAATAGCATTTCCTGCTGCGGTTTGAGCGGCAAATGGCGTACCCCTTCTTGTACCCTTGAATCCACAAGCCCCGGCAGAGGACCAAGAAATTACTCGACCCCGTACATCTGTAACAGTCACAATGGTATTGTTGAAACTTGCTTGAACATGAATAACTCCCTTGGGGATTCTACGTGTATTCTTACGTGAACCAATACGTCTATTTCTACGCGAACCGATTTTTGGTATAGGTTTTGCCATATTTTATCATCTCATAAATATAAGTCAGAGATATATGGATATATCCATTTCATGTCAAAACAGATCCTTATTCTTTTTTTTTTTTTTACTTATTTATTTATTTGTACATCTGTACATCGGGTCCTTTCGATTTCGAGAGTCTTTTTGTTTTAGAAAGATTATCCTTGTCTTTGTTTATGTCTCGGGTTAGAACAAATTACTATAATTCGTCCCCGCCTACGGATCAATCGACATTTTTCACAAATTTTACGAACGGAGGCCCTTATTTTCATATTTGTCATTCCTTTTTTTAATTCCGAATCTACTTATTGGAAGAAAATAAGTTTCTTGAAATTTTGAATTTCGAATTGTATCCTCACGAAAGAATGTTGAAATTGAAAAAACCGCCTAATCATTCAATTCTTTGCTTTGGAGTCTCTAAATTATACGCCCTTTGGTTGAATCATAAGGACTTACCTCAATTTTTAGTCTATTTACTGGTAGTATACGTATAAAACTAGATGAAATCCTTTACGAAACAAAAACCAGAATAATTTTTTTGTTATCTAAACGAATCCGGAAGATACATACCATCGGTAAGTTGTTCAGTAATTAAACCCTCATAAATCCATTTTTGTTGTTGCATTCCAGGTAAAACCGCTTTGAAGTATCAACTAATGTAAGAGGGATAATATTATAAACTTGTCCTTTCTCTTTTTTCACAAATATGACCGTGTCGGCTATTAGAAAGATTACCATATATAACACAAAACTTCTCCGCCGATTCCTTCTAGTCGAGCCTTTCGATCTGTCATTATACCTCGAGAAGTAGAAAGAATTACAACCCCCATTCCGCCTAAAATTCTAGGAATTCGTTGATAGTTAGAATATATTCGTAGACCGGGTCGACTGATCCGTTTTAAATTTAAAACAGTTCTATATGGTCCTTTCCTATTTCTTCTATGTCGTAGGGTTAAAACCAAAAAATATTTATTGCTTTCTTGATGTTTTCTCACGTTTTCAATAAAACCTTCTTGTAAAAGGATTTTAACAATATTTTCAGTGATGTTAGTAGATGGTATTCGAACTGTTCTTTTTTTATTCATGTCAGCATTTCGTATAGAGGTTATTATGTCAGCAATAGTGTCTTTACTCATGATAAACTAAGATTTTTGTTTCCCCCGAATTTTGATATAATCAACATGCTCTTTTTCTTTTTTTCTGAATTTTTTATGAATTATTAAAGATATATACGTGATAGATAAACAATTTACTAATTAATTAAATAAATTGAATCAATTTCATTCAAATACTATATTAAGGTCTTCCCCTATAATACTTCAGGTGCTAATGAAACTATTTTAGTGAAATTTAACTGTCTTAATTCCCGGGCGATCGCGCCGAAAATTCGGGTTCCTTTTGGATTTCCTTCTTGATCAATAACAACCGCAGCGTTGTCATCATATCGTATTATCATACCGTTGTCGCGTTTGAGTTCTTTACAAGTACGTACAATGACCGCTCGGACCACTTCCGATCTTTCTAGAGGTGTATTTGGTACTGCTTCCTTGATTACAGCAACAATAATGTCACCAATATGAGCATATCGTCGATTACTAGCTCCTATGATTCGAATACACATCAATTCTCGGGCCCCGCTGTTATCCGCTACATTCAAATGGGTTTGAGGTTGAATCATATCATTTTTTTTTTTTTTTATCGGTTTTTTCTTTTTCAATGCAAAGCAAAGGTATAAATAAAAAAAGAAATATTATTTGTTCAAAACAAAAAAAGAAACCTGCAATTGTTTTTTTTTCATCCCAAAAACCCCTTTCGTTTGTTTCTACATTCCTATCCAGAAAGAATGAATTGAGTTCGTATAGGCATTTTAGATGCCGCTATTGAAATAGCCCTTCTAGCTATATTTTCTGCTACTCCGCTCATTTCATAAAGTATTCTACCGGGTTTAACGACAGCTACCCAATATTCGGGAGATCCTTTCCCCGAACCCATACGTGTTTCTGTAGGTCTTACTGTAACAGGTTTGTCTGGAAATATGCGTACCCATATTTTTCCACCGCGGCGTGCATTTCGTGTCATTGCTCGCCGCCCTGCTTCTATTTGTCTAGATGTGATCCAAGCGGGTTCAAGCGCTTGAAGAGCATATCTACCGAAGCAAATACGATTACCTCGATAAGATATTCCTTTCATTCTTCCTCTGTGTTGTTTACGGAATCTGGTTCTTTTGGGGTTATAGTTGATGGTTGTTTAGTAATTCCATCCATCTCTACTACAGAACCGGACACGAGAGTTTCTTCTCATCCAGCTCCTCGCGAATTAAACAATTAAAAAAAATTAAACAAAAAAAATACACGGTTAATAATATATGGAATCGTGGGATTCTTTGAAATTTGATCTAATCAATTATAAATTAGAAATTTTTTGTGTTTTAATATATAATTTAACACGTATTCTATTTATAGATAATGTCGTTTTGGTAGAACGCTATAATGAATCTTTATTTTGTTTTTCCTTTTATTTCGAATCGACTAAAATTTATAAATAAAAAAAATTCGCGGGCGAATATTTACTCTTTCAACATTCAGTTGTAAGATTAGTCTATGACATGACCTCTCAGAATAAATGAATAGGTTTCTGGTTCGTTTCGCCATCCTACTCAATGAATCATTAGGATTCGTTTTCAATAGAATCTTATGCATTCACAGGTTCTGTCGTTCCCACCACTTCTCGATTAATGATTAGGTCTGAATTTTACAACGGAGCCTCCAATTAAATTTATTCTTGAGTCAACCTTCTCAGTCTTTATTGGCTCGGGGCTCTTGATTTTTTGTTCTATGCACGGATTTGTCTAATTATGGATCAATCAGTATTGATGCTTTATTACATTCCCTTTATATGAGATGACTCATAGACCTTACATATTAGAATTATATATCATTAATATTCTTTTTCTATCTTTCTCTCACCCTTCCATTTATCTGTATACTTTATATTGCTTTACAACCCATAATATATTGCTTTACAACCCATAATCAGATTGTTTTTTTTTTTTTTTTTTATGTAAAAAAGATTTCAGTTGCTACAATGATATGACTTATATATCATATCTTGACTGGTTCTTTCTATCCAGATAACACGAAGTGATGAGTTGGTTATTAGTTCTATAGTTATCAGTTTGTACTATGGGCTGTCCATTTTTTTGAATCCCAACCCTAAAAAAACCAACGAGTCACACACTAAGCATAGCAATTATATCAAATGATTAATCGAATTTTTATTCAACCTTATAGAATTGTTCTTTTTTTTTTTATTATTTACCCGAAAAAGAATGAAAGAGTTTGCCATTTTTTGTTTTATCACCAGATCTAACTAAATATAAGTCAAGTAAGTTCTTATTATTCCTCGTCTACAAATATCCAAATTTTGATGCCTAATACCCCATAGATAGTTCGAACTGCATAGGAACAATAATCAATTTTAGCTCGAATGGTTTGTAGAGGAACTCTACCTTCTCGGATCCATTCAACACGTGCAATTTCTTTTCCGTCGATACGCCCTGCAATTTGTACTTGAATCCCTTTTGTACCTGCCTGTTCAGTTAATTCAATAGCTTTTTTCATTGCTTTGCGAAATGAAACTCTATTCTTTAATTGTCCGGCTATAAATTCTGCAAGAATATTGGGGTGCCCGTAAGGATTTGCAATTCTTGTAATAGCAATGTTGAGTTTTCGGTTTACACAATTGAGTTCTTTTTGTACATGCGTCTGTAATTCTTCGATTCTTCGAGTCCTGTCTTCTATTAATAACTTGGGGAATCCCATATAGATTATGACCTGAATCAAATCGATTCTTTTTTGAATCTCTATACGTGCAATTCCCTCTACATTAGAGGATATTTTCATATTATTTTGCACATAATTTTTGATACAATCTCGTATTTTTTGATCTTCTTGTAGATCCTTTGAATAATTTTTTGGTTGTGCAAACCAAAGAGAATGATGACCTTGGGTTGCACCAAGTCTGAAACCAAGTGGATTTATTTTTTGTCCCATAATCCCCCACTACTATATATATCGTGAAACGTGACATCTGTTTGTATTTTTTTTTTATTCATTCGATTTTTTTTAAGCATAACATAATATAGCGTATTTGTATTTTTTATAATATAAAATATTCTTCCTTTAAGTATTCCTCAGCTCTAATTTATAGAATTTCCTTTTATCTATTTCTTCCTCTTCATCTAAAGATATATCTTTCAATACAATAGTTATATGACAAGTGGATCTTTTTATAGGATAACCTCGGCCTCGAGCCCGGGGCTTTAATTTTTTCACAGTTGTGCCCTCGTTAACTTCGGCTTTACTAATGATTAAACTTGTTTCGTTCAAACCCTTATTGTGATTAGCATTTGCTGCTGCAGAATAAACCAATTTTAAAATGGCATAACATGCTCGATAAGGCATAAGTTCTAGTATCATAAGTGTTTCTTCATAGGACCGCCCACGAATTTGATCAATTACTCTTCTCGCTTTGTGAGCAGACATACATATATGTTGACCTAAAGTGTATACTTCTGTATATTTCTTCACCTTTCTCTTCTGTATCATAAGATTCACCTCTCATTAATG